AATCTCTCTCCCTTATACAAAGAAAAAATTGAAGATTTAGTTACGATTAGAAATAATTCCACCTTTATCCATGGATCCCTTATTCCTTCAATTGGAAGTAGTGATCCAATTCAATAAAATTATGTTTCGTAATTTCATGATCCAATTTTTTCAATTTCGAACTGATTTTTGGATACAAATCACGAGAATTTATATTTTTCCTCGAATCTTTCATCGAGAGGTAAAGGATTAAATCCTTTTAAGAAATAAAGTTTTTGATCGGAATATTAATAAAACCGAAGGATCCCTTAACTATTAAGGGATTAATAGAACGAATCGCACTTTTACCACTAAACTATATCCGCTACAATGCAATTATTGTATATAAATGGACCTTTTGTCGAAGACGAAAATAAGTCGTAGTAATAAGTAATAAAAAGATCGGATCAGAAAAGAATCATTAAAATTCGAGCGTTGACGTATTTTCGTCAGGGCGACTAATGAGATTAGGAAAAGAGGACTCATTTTAATTAACTAAATAACAAGTTTTTTTATTCCAGTAAAGTAATAAAGAATAATAATAACGAATGGCACCTTGATTCTATATCATCTTTTTCTGTATCATAGGAATCGAAATAACAATTCTTCTTATGATTCTGATTCTTGTTGTTTCGATTTTATTTGTTTCAAAAACATTTTGTGTTTTCAAATCAAATAAATAATTTTATCTACGATTCATTGGAACAAAAAAAGCCCGGCTAGGTACTGACCAGGCCAGGCCGTGGAAATAAAAAGAAAAGGACTTTTCGGATAAAATAAAAGAGGTACTTTATTTTTCTTTATTTATAAATATATATTTTTAGTAATCTTTAATATATTGGTATTATTTATATATTAGGATTGGAGATATCCTTTCTTTTGAGCCCTTACTTTATCTAATTTATCTAAATGGAATGGCTGATAAAAGTTTTTATCGATTTTATAGATATCCATCGATATATCTAGATAATTATATATATCGATATAATTATATATCTATATAATAAGGGTAGATAAAGATAATAAAGAGAGATAAAGAAGGGCTTTTTTCAAGCCTTCATTTTCTATTTTTTATACAATCTATCATAGTAATTATCCTTTTTCAATTTGGGGAGAGATGGCTGAGTGGACTAAAGCGTCGGATTGCTAATCCGTTGTACGAGTTTTTTGTACCGAGGGTTCGAATCCCTCTCTTTCCGTTTCTGTCAATTACTTGGTATTTTTTTATAGTTGAGGAAAGATGTGGAATAGATAAAATTTTAAGAACATTTCAACGACAAAAATCAGATTTTTTTTATTCTTCACGTCCCGGATTACGTCCCGGGTCATTAGATAGGAATCCGAAAATGAAGAGAGAAACAAAGAATATTACTACTGTATAAACAAATAGTTTGAGAGTAAGCATTACACAATCTCCAAGATCATTTTTTTTTTTTTTTTTTAAGAGAATAGATTCTCTATTTTAACCTATTTTGACACCAAGAAATGCAGTGAAGTGATTTCTAGAAATAGGAAAAAATTTTAAGAGTTGAGTCGTTCATTACTAAAAATTGGATTTCATACCCACAATTATATATTGTGGGGGACTCTAACAGGGTCGTTCAATGGAAAAAAGTAAGAATAAGAGAATGAGAATGATCCCGATTTATCACAGCTATAGAAGAATTTCCATATTGGACTCAACTCAAAGGTTCAGACTGTATGTACGACTTATCTGATCTTATAACTAGTTAGAATCTTTTTTTTTTTTTTCTAGTAAATCATGAATTTGTCTCGGACAGTATTAAAAATCTTATCGAAAGCTTACGGCAGCTTGCCAAACAAAAGCTAATAGAAAAAAGAATAGAGGTATTACTGGCATAACATCTACTATTGGATTCAAAAAAGCGTAGGCCTCAGGCAATTTGGCGACGAAAAAACTACTTGAATAAAGGAAAGAATTAAGACAGATACCGATGAAACTTAAGATATTAAGCATAACAATTTTTTTTTCTTTGTTCTTGAAGATAATTGTATTTCTTTTGATTTGATTGAGTTATTAATCCCCTACTATTGCTATGATATAAGGGATGGGGGAAAAATTAATAACATAAAGTAGGTCAAAAAACCTTTCTTTGATTTGAACTCAGCCAATCAAAAATCCTTCAATTCTCAAATAAAAAGAGAATAGAAGAAATCCTACTTTCATACAATATCTTAATGGAATTATATGTAATGATCAATAAATTCAGTTTAATTGGATCTATAAACGTATCAAAATCCGAGCAACAATCTAATTTTTTCTATAAATATTTCTACTGGAATTGACGACCAACCACTACCAATATTAGTGTTTATTAGTGTTGAATATAAATGGGGCGTGGCCAAGTGGTAAGGCATCGGGTTTTGGTCCCGCTATTCGGAGGTTCGAATCCTTCCGTCCCAGAGTATGCGTATTATATATATATAATAGTATATTATAAGATATATAGAAAAATATTCGATATCATATCAGACTAAAGATTGCCCTTTTAAACAACCTTATGCTTAAGAGTCTAGTATTAGATATAGATAGAATGTGATTGTTCTTTCTTATTTTCTTATAATGCTGCATTTAAAATCGAAATGCGAAAGCCTCTCTTATTCTCTATCCCTTAAATGGTGTGTGAAACCCGATTATTTTTTTTTTTCTGTGGATTTTTTAATTATAAACACGAAGGTCTTGTGTTTTTGGCACTAATGGAATTCAATCAATGGTCTTAAGTCTCTTAAGACCGATTTAGGGTACTCAAATTTAGAGTAAAATCAAAAAAATAAGTAGGAACAGTCGTTTAATCTAGATCTGTTTGACTTTGGCCTTATACAAGATAGTCTAGCACCTCCGAAACTAGTCCAGTCCCCCGTAGGATCCTTTTTTTTTTTATTTATGATGCATCTACTCTATATAATTGGGGGGGTAGATAGGAGTTAATCCATAAATAATGGAAGATATCAATTTTAATATCTGTCCGAATCTGATTAACAAAGAATCAAGTTACATACGTAACATATTATGTATTTCTTTTCACCTCATTTTTTCGTATTTTTTGTTTGTCTGTAATGAATAATTGTAAATCCAAGTAACAATTCAGACAGAGGTTATTCATACATCTTTTTCACTTTTTTTTAGGGAAAGATTATTGAGTCTCTTAAGTTAAATAAATTAGGCAGAAAATTATGTATGTATTGTTATTATGTATTTTTATCGTTTTCTTTCTATTTTTGTGAAAAATATTTTTATTTTTGATCTATCTATTTGTTTCAAATCATTGATGGGTTAATCCGAATATGCATTTATTTATTATAATAAAATGTAATAAATCCTTTTTTATTCCAAAACTTTATTCAAATAATAATATTTAGGTAGGAAATTTTCAATCAATTAAATCTTTTTAATGATTTCTTATGAGTCCTTGGTACTCGAAGAAGTGTGAAACTCGTGAATCCATTCTATGAAGAAATTGAAAAATGGAGATTATTAATTATTCGTAATTAATTATTTCTTAATTTATAGAAATTACAAAAAATATCTCTACTCTATATATAATATCTATATATAGAGAAATCAATATTGCACTCATACAAAAAAAAATGTTATTGATCCAATATATACAATAAAATATGGGTTTAAATAAATTGAATTATTGCTAAGACTTTTTCAAAAACTACTCATGTCATAAGAGTATAGATTACTATGGACCAACTAAACCAATGACTATACATGATTCCATAAATGAATCAATTACATACCAGTTCCAAGAAATTAGAGGTTATGGTAAAACTTCGTTTAAAACGATGTGGTAGAAAGCAACGTGCGACTTGAAGGACATGATCTACTGTGGATTCTTACACCCACCATTTTATATTATATAGGAATGAAGATGCTCTTGACTCGACATCGTTTGTTCTGTTCCACTAGAGCTCTCATTTTTTGAGGGTTTTGATGTAAATAGTACATGATGGAGCTCGAGTAGAAAGTATTGATTCATTTATCAAGGGCAGAGATCTAGGGTTAGTGTCAATCAATAAGTTAAAACTACTTCGTAAGTATATGTTCGGTATAGAAATCGAAAGGATCCAATTCGAACAAGTTTAAAATTCAAACGTCAAATTTGATCAAAAGTGTATCACGCGAGAATCCATTATTTATATGATTCTTTGACAAAAATAAATCAAAAAAAATGGTATGTTGCTGCCGTTTTGAAACGATTAAAGATCACCGAAGTAATGTCTAAACCCAATGATTCAAGGCAAGGATAAAGGATCCCGGAACAAGGAAAAATCTTTTTCAATTGTCTCAATAACTAAACTAGATCAGAATGAAGAATCGAAATAGATTCTAAAGGAGACAGGCAAAAATAAAGGGGTTAGAGACCGCTCAATAAATGAAATGCTTAAGCTTAAGGGTTGTTTTCCTTTGAGTGAGAGTTATCCAACTTGAGTTATGGGGATAAGAATGAGTTTTTTTTTTTTCAAAAAAGAATAAAAAATAAACAAAAGAATAATAAAAAAGTATTTAAATCATAGTCTAATTGATTTAATAATCTATGGATCTATTTGACATTAATTAGAATTCTATACATAACTTTGAATTTCCTCGAGCCGTACGAGGAGAAAACTTCTTATACGGTTCTGGGGGGGGGTATTGTTAATTTACATCTATCCCAATGAGCCGTTTATCGAATCATTGCAATCGATGTTCGATCCCGAAGAGAAGGAAGAGATCTTCGTAAAGTGGGTTTTTATGATCCGATAAAGAATCAAACCTATTTAAATGTTCCTGCTATTCTATATTTCCTTGAAAAGGGTGCTCAACCTACAGGAACTGTTCATGATATTTTAAAGAAGGCAGGGGTTTTTACGGAACTTCACCTTAATCAATAACCTAAATTCCATTAATGAAATAAAAAAAAGAGGGTGTGGATAACTTGTAGATAGCTTTGGCTAACCTTTTCTTTATTATTTCCCCCCTCTCTTGTTCTATTCATACTCCACTTATTACCTTAAAATTCCGTCTTCGATAACGACAAAAATATATTTTTATTTTATTGATATAAATTGATCTAAGATAACTAGAAAAAAGATCAATCAAGTGACTAAATGAACTAATTGGTTCTATACTATAAATAAAAATTTGTACATTATCCCATCAATGGGGTGATTTTGTTGCAATTCTATGAACAACTAAAAAAAGGGGATTAAGTTTTTTTTAGTTATTTATATTTATGGATTGAATAAACCCGATATGTCTATCTATGTTGATTATCTCTATAGTGCCAATCCAATCCAAGTCCGTAGTTTTTTTAATTCTTTTCTCTTATTTATTATATATATAATTATATAATATAATTTATTATTATTAGAATATTTTCTCTTATTATATTTTTTTATCTTTATTTATTTAAAATAAAAATATATTTATTCAATTCAAATTGTTATTTCCATTTGTTTTTTATTCATTTATAATTCTTTTGTTTTCTCCATTGTAGTCGTTTTTCACTATTCACATTCATATTGACAACAGTGTATCAAACAAATATAATCCGATCGTGTATAAATGAAGCTAGTTATCTCCGTTTCATGACCTTTGCTTTTCACGTACATGATGGTCTCATTGTATTTTCTGTGATACAAAAAGTTACTTTTGTGTGATATAAGAAGTTTTTTTTTTATTGGAATATTTTGATTACGTCGTGTAATTTCATTTCTTTTTTTATTTTGATTCCGATTGTATCTACACAGAAAAATTTTTGCTATTTTTGGGGTTGCTAACTCAATGGTAGAGTACTCGGCTTTTAAGTGCGGCTAGCATCTTTTACACATTTCTATGAAGTAACAGATTCGTCCATACTATCGGTAGAGTTTGTAAGACCGCGACTGATCCTGAAAGGAATGAATGGAAAAAGCAGCATGTCGTATCAATGGAAAATTCTAGTAATATTTTTACCTTACTAGATTGGGCCAAACCTTGTTTGAATTATTGATGCGTAAAAAAAAAGTCAAGTCAAGTCGGGTCGAATTAATAAATGGATAGAGCCCTATGCTCCAATTATAGAGAAATAAAAAGTAACGGGCTTATGTTCTTAATTCGAATGATTACCCGATCTAATTAGACGTTAAAACTATATTAGTGCTTGATGCGGGAAGGACTTTTCTTATGAGTGAGTTATCGATTTTTTTCTAAGTCCTAACTATTAGTTACTCTACATTATGGGGTAGAGGGGGATGTGTAGAAGAAGCAGTATATTGATAAAGAGCTTTTTTCCAAAATCAAAAGAGCGATTGGGTTGAAAAAATAAAGGATTTCTAACCATCTTTTTTATCCTAAAATATAAACCCATTAGATGGCAAAAGAAAAGAGAGGATAGAGAGTCCGTTGATAAGTCTTATCTATTTACGAGGTATCTATTATTATTCTTTTTTTACTGTAATACCTTGTTTTGACTGTATCGCACTATGTATCATTTGATAACCCAATAAATCCATTATAGTATCCCCAGTTCAAATCAAATTTCAAATGGAGGAATTTCAAGGATATTTAGAACTTGAGAAATCTCGGCAACGTGACTTCCTATACCCACTTATCTTTCGGGAGTATATTTATGCATTTTCTCATGATCGTTTTTTAAATGGATCCATTTTGTTGGAAAATTCTGGTTATGACAAAAAATCCAGTTTACTAATGGTAAAACATTTAATTACTCGAATGTATCACCAGAATCATTTTTTTTTTTTTTTCACTAATTCTTATAACAAAAATCCATTTTTGGGGTACAACAAAAATTTGTATTCTCAAATGCTATCAGAAGGGTTTGCTGTCATTGTAGAAATTCCATTTTCCCTACGATTAGTATCTTCCTTAGAGGAAGAAGAAATCGTAAAATCTTATAATTTACGATCAAGTCATTCAATATTTCCTTTTTTAGAGGATAAATTACCACATTTAAATTATGTGGCAGATGTATTAATACCCTATCCCCTCCATCTGGAAATTTTAGTTCAAATCCTTCGCTCCTGGGTGAAAGATGCCTCTTCTTTTCATTTATTACGGTTCTTTTTTCACGAATATTGTAATTGGAATAGTCTTAGTACTTCAAAAAAATTGATTTCTTTTTTTTCAAAAAGAAATCGAAGATTAGTCTTGTTCCTATATAATTCTTATGTATGTGAATACGAATCCATTTTCCTTTTTCTACGTAACCAATCTTCTCATATACGATTAACTTCTTATAGGGTCCTTTTTGAGCGAATATATTTCTATGGAAAAATCGAACATCTTGTCAAAGTGTTTGCTAATTATTTTTCGGCTATCTTACGGGTCTTCAAAGATCCTTTGATGCATTATGTTAGATATCAAGGAAAATCTATTCTGGTTTCAAAAGATACGCCACTTCTGATGAATAAGTGGAAATATTACCTTGTCAATTTATGGCAATCTCATTTTTATGTGTGGTCACAACCAGA